CATATTTTCTCCTTAATTTTATTTTAATTTTGAATCTACTCCTTCGAAGAAAAGAAAATAAGTCTCTTGAAATTTTTAACCTCCGATTGTATCCGAACGAGAGGAATGTTGAAAAGTAACTACGAACCCGAAACATACCATTGGAAAGTGATTCAGTAATTAAACCTTCATGAATCCTTTTTTTTTCTTTCATTCCAGGTAACCCCTTTAATTATCAACTCATGGAGTAGGAGTGATATTAGACAACCCTTCCTCTTTTTTTTTTCAAAAAAAAAAATAGGAAGTTTTCCTACGGATGCAATTCGTAGATCATAAAGATCACCATATATATAACAAAATTTCTCCCCCGATTCCTTCTAGTCGAGCCTCTCGGTCTGTCATTATACCTCGAGAAGTCGAAAGAATTACAATACCCATTCCTCCTAAAATCCTAGGAATTCGTTGATGGTTGGAATAGATTCGTAGGCCGGGTCGGCTGATACGTTTTAAAACAGTTCTATATGGCCCTTTTCTATTCCTTCTATGTCGCAGAGTTGAAACCAAGAAATATTTCTTGCTTACTCGATGTTTTCTCACATTTTCGATAAAGCCTTCGCGTAGAAGTATTTTAACAATGTTTTCAGTGATATTTGTAGATGCTATTCGAACCGTTCCTTTTTTATCCATGTCAGCATTTCGTATAGAAGTTATTATTTCGGCAATAGTGTCCCTACCCATGATGAACTATAATTATTGGTGCCTCCGGGTTTTTATATAATCAGCATGCTCTACTCTTTTTTTTTCATGAATTATTAAAGGTATATGCGTGAGAAACAATCTACTAATGCATTCTACTAATTAATGGAATCTAATCAGATATCTTACTATGAACCTCCCTTTTTTTATGTTTTATTATGTTTTCATCTATTAGTATTTATTTAGAATCTATTTATAATACCTCAGGAGCTAATGAGACTATTTTAGTAAAATTCAACTGTCTCAATTCCCGAGCGATCGCACCAAAAACTCGAGTTCCTTTGGGATTTCCTTCTTGATCAATGACAACTGCTGCATTGTCATCATATTGTATTATCATACCATTGTCACGTTTGAGTTCTTTACATGTACGTACAATTACAGCTCTGATCACTTCTGATCTTTGTAGAGGCATATTGGGAACTGCTTCTTTGATTACAGCAACAATAACGTCACCAATATGAGCATATCGGCGATTACTAGCTCCTATGATTCGAATACACATTAATTCTCTAGCCCCGCTGTTGTCCGCTACATTTAAATAGGTCTGAGGTTGAATCATATCATTCTTATTATTTTTCTCTTTTTTCTTTCAATGCTAACTAACTAAAGGGCGAAGAAAAAAAGAAGAAAGATTGTTTGTCCAGAAATAAAAAAACTGCGGTTTTTTCATCACAAGGCCCCTTTCCTTTCGTTCCATATCCCTATCCCGCAATAACGAATTGAGTTCGTATAGGCATTTTGGACGCAGCTATAGAAATAGCTTCTCTGGCTACAATTTCTGATACTCCACCCATTTCATAAAGTATTCGACCCGGTTTAACGACGGATACCCAATATTCGGGAGATCCTTTCCCCGAACCCATACGTGTTTCGGTAGGCCTTACTGTAACAGGTTTGTCTGGAAATATACGTACCCATATTTTTCCACCACGACGCGCATATCGTGCCATGGCTCGTCGCCCCGCTTCTATTTGTCTAGATGTGATCCAAGCGGGTTCAAGTGCCTGAAGGGCGTATCCGCCGAAACAAATTCGATTGCCTCGATAAGATATTCCCTTCATTCTTCCTCTATGTTGTTTACGAAATCTGGTTCTTTTGGGGTTATAGTTGATGGTTGTTTCTCAATGCCATCTCTACTGCAGAACTGGACATGAGAGTTTCTTCTCATCCAGCTCCTCGCGAATGAAACGATTAAATAATATTGTATATATTTTGAATTGAATGAATAATGAATCATGGAATTTTTTGAGATATAATCTGTCACGTACACGTAGGAATAAAATAAAATGATAAATTCCATTTTATAATTAATGAATCTTCATTTATTTTTACCTTTATTTTATTTATTTTTATTGAATTGCCCAAAACTTAGCAATCCAGTAAGGCTTTCGCGGGCGAATATTTGCTCTTTCAACATCCCTTTCATTCGTAGGGGCGTTCCATGACCTATCAGAATAAATGAATTGGTTCTTGGCTCGTTCCGCCATCCCACCCAATGAATCATTAGGATTCGTTTTCAAGGGAATCTTCCTCAGTCACAGGTTCTGTCGTTCCCATCGCTTCTCGATTAATGACTAGGCCCGAACTCTGCAATGGAGCTCCTAATAAAATTTGTTCCTGAATCAATCTTCTCAGTCTTTATTGACTCGGCGCTCTTTATTCTTTTTTATTTTTCGTATAAATTGTATTCATATTCATCGAATCTAATTATTAATTATGGACGAATACATTAATGCTTTATTACATTGCCTTTTATAAGATAGTTCATAGACCATACATATTGGAATCATATATCATTGCTATTCTTTTTCTTTCTTTCTCTCACCCCTCCATTTATCCATATCCCTTTGTTTTTGCTTCACAACCTTATAGATTGATTTTTCTTTTATGTAAAAAAAAATGCTTCAGTTGCTACAACAATATGATCAATACATCATATAGCGACTGGTTCCTTGGATCCAGATAATACGAAGCAATGAGCTGGTTATTAGTTATATAGTTATTAGTTCATACTAGGGGATGGCCCTTTGTTTTTTAATCCTAACCTAACTCTAAATAAAAAACCAACGAGTCACACACTAAGCATAGCAATTATATGGAGATGGAGTCAATCGAATTGTTATTCAACCCTATAGAATTAAGAATTCGAAAAAATTCTCATTTTTTTGATTGAACGGAAAAAAATGAACGAGTTTGTGATTTTTTATTCAATTGCCGGATGGATGGAACAGAAAGACAACGAAAGGCCCATTATTCCTCGTCTGCAAATATCCAAATTTTGATTCCTAATGCCCCATAGATAGTTCGAACTGTATAGGAACAATAATCAATTTTGGCTCGAATGGTTTGTAGGGGAACCCTACCTTCTCTGATCCATTCGACACGTGCTATTTCCTTTCCGTCGATACGCCCTGCAATTTGTACTTGAATTCCCTTTGTATCTGCTTTTTCAGTTAATTCAATAGCTTTTTTCATTGCCTTTCGAAACGAAACTCTATTCTTTAATTGTTCGGCTATAAATTCTGCAAGAATATTAGGTTGTCCATACGGTTTTTCAACTCTTGTGATAGCAATGTTAAGTTTTTGGTTCACAGAATTAAATTCTTTTTGTGCATTGCTCTGTAATTCTTCAATTCCTCGCGGGCTGCCCTCTATGAACAATTTTGGGAATCCCATATATATTATGACCTGGATCAGATCGATTCTTTTTTTAATCTTTATGCGTGCAATTCCCTCGGCACCCGAGGATATTTTCCTATTTTTTTGTACATAATTCTTGATACAATCCTGTATTTTTTGATCTTCCTGGAGACCCTCGGAATAACTTTTTGGTTGTGCAAACCAAACAGAATGATGACTTTGGGTTGTACCAAGTCGGAAACCGAGTGGATTTATTTTTTGTCCCATAGCACCTCGCTATCTCTATAAGGCCATATCATTTCTCTATTAGCCCACGTCATTCTGTTACGATATAGCATATGATCCATCATATATAGATACCTCTCTCTGACATCTTTATACTTATCTTTATATACCCATCCATATTTTCTTAACCATATGAAATAGTTTTTCTCTTTAGATGTATCTTTCAATACAATAGTTATATGACAGGTGGGTCTTTTTATCGGATAACTACGTCCTCGGGCTCGGGGTTTTAACTTTTTCATGCTAGTACCTTCATTAACTTCGGCTTGACTAATGATTAAAGCCGTTTCGTTGAATCCCATATTGTGACTAGCATTTGCTGCTGCAGAATAAACTAATTTTAAAATGGGATAACACGCTCGATAAGGCATGAGTTCTAGTATCATAAGTGTTTCCTCGTAGGGACGCCCACGAATCTGATCAATTACTCTTCGCGCTTTATGAGCAGACATACGTATATGTTGACCTAAAGCGTATACTTCTACATCTGGGTCACTCTTTATCATAAGGTTCACCTCCCACCAATAAACGATGAGCACCCATATCCACTTTTTAATATATTAACGACGAGATTTATTATCGTTTCTCGCATGCCCCCGGAAATTCAGAGTAGGTGCAAATTCTCCCAATTTGTGACCTACCATACGATCTGTTATATAAATAGGCAAATGTTCCTTTCCATTATGAATAGCAATTGTATGGCCGATCATTGTGGGTATAATGGTAGATGCCCGGGACCAAGTTACGATTGTATCTTTTTCTGCCCTCGTGTTGAGCTTCGCAATTTTTATCAATAAATGATTAGCTACAAAAGGATTTTTTTTTAGTGAACGTGTCACAGCTAATTACTCCTTTTTTTTTGTAAAGATGAGGAAACATA